TTACATATCCACCCAGTTTGTCAACTTTTTTTGAAATGATACAAAAAAGGTGGTTTTTAGACACGACAGAAACAAGATCCTCGGAAGAACTATATAATCGTTGGGTTTCTACCAACGAACAAAAAAGAAAGAGCCTAAGCAACGAATTTATCAAGCGAATTGAAGCTCTAGACAAGGGTTCTCTTGATGATGTACTTGAAAAAAGGACTAGATTGTACAATGATGGGACTGAGCAAAACTGCTTACCAAAAGTGTATGATCCTTTTTTGAGCGGACCCCACCGTGGAACAATTAGAAATTTCGATTTGGACTCAAGCATCAACAATCCTTTAAACAACCCGATAGAAGATTCCCTAACAAGCATGTGGAATAAGCTTAAGCTTCAAGATATCCTTCCTAATGATTTCCGAGAATTTGAAGATCAAGAAGACAAAAGGAAAGAAGATCAAGAAAACAAAAAAAGTGAAGATCAACAACAAAAAGAATATCAATATCAAAGTGCATTAAGTGCATTTGAAGACGAAGATAAAGAATATCAAAGTGCATTTGAAGATGAAGATCGAGAAATTCGAAGTGAATTTGCAGGGGAACCAAGGCCTAATACGGCTTTGAATTTAAACGAAAATGATGAAATCGAAAATGATGAAATTGAAAACCTTGAAATTGCAATCGAAAACTTTGAAATCGAAAAAAAGGTTCCTCGATGGTCATACAAATTGAACGTGGATTGGGGGGATTTGGAAAACGAGCCAAAAGACAATGAAGAAGAGGAAAATCAGGCTTATGATATTTGTTCACCAGAAGTAAGACGCGTAGTCATTTATACTGAGAAAGAGACTGAGAACGAGACTGAGAACGAGACTGAGAAAGAGACGGAGACTGGTGCGAATGCTAGGACTATCGAAAAAAATACTAAGACTACTACTGACGAAGATAAGACAGATAAAACTGCCGAGAATGCTCGGACTATCGAAAATCCTAAGACTACTACTGACGAAGATAAGACAGATAAGACTGCCGAGAATATTAAGACTACTACTGACGAAGATAAGACAGATAAAACTGCCGAGAATGCTCGGACTATTGAAAATCCTAAGAATACTATTAAGGATAAGGAAGATAAGAAGGAGGAGGAGGAACCGGAAGAAATTGCTTTGCTTTCCTATCTAGAAGAACCAGATTTTGATCGCGATTTAATTAAAGGATCCATGCGAGCTCAACGACGCAAAATTTCTATTTTTCCACTGTTTCACCCATATGTGCGTTCCCCGCTTTTTTTGGGCCAAGAAGACAGAAAATTGTTTTTTTTTTTTTCTTTTGATATCCTCGAAATGCAGAGTTTGCTTTTCAGAATCAGAAATTTGGTGGGTAAATGCGTGGAATTCAAAACTTTTCATTCGCATTCTAAAGATACAGAAGAAAAAAAGAAAAAAAGGCTGGAGCAAGCAGAGCAAAAAGATCCGAGGGAAGAGGTGGAGGAGAAGAAGGTGGCAGACTTTTTCGAACTTTATGAGGCTCAACGACTAAGGGGTGTGCTTTTAGTAACCCTATCATTTCTTAGAAAATATATAATACTGCCCTCGTTGATAATAGCCAAAAATATTGGCCGTATGCTATTATTTCAATGTCCCGAGTGGCGCGAGGATTGGAAAGCGTGGAGTAAAGAAATGCATGTTAAATGTACTTATGAAGGGATTCCATTATCAGAAAATGAATTCCCCCAAAATTGGTTAGACGATGGTATTCAGATAAAGATCCTATTTCCTTTCGATCTAAAACCTTGGCACAAACCTCAAGTAGAATCTAATCATAAAGATCCAATGAAAAAGAAAGGAAAAGGTAAAAAAGGGAATTTTTGTTTTTTAACACCTTTCGGAATGGAAGCCGAAGGACCCTTTGGCCCTTACCGAGAAAAACCCTCCTTTTTTAAACCTATTTGGAAAGAAATTGATACAAACCTCAAAAAAGTGAAAAAGGAAGGTTTTCTAGCTCTAAGAATTTTAAAGCAAAGAACAAAAAGGTTTAGAAAGGTTTTAAAAAAACAAATACGTTGGATTTTCAAAATAATTGGATTTATCAAAAGAAAAATCCAAGAACTTAGAAAAGTAAAGACAATTCCAGTATCTGAGTGGGAGGAATTAAGTATAAATAGAAAAAATGATAATGATATAGTAAGTAATAATCCTATTACTGAATCGCTCGATCAAGTTAGATCCATGGATTGGATAAATGATTCCCTAACATCAAAAAAAATACCTGATATGGCTGATAGTACAAATGCAATCAAAGATCAAATTAAAACAATCACAACAGAAACTATAAAAATAATTAGAATTCCAGATATCGAAATGAGTTCTAAGAAACCAAGTTATGATGATAAGAAATTAGAGCCGCAGAAAGGGATTTTGCAAATATTCAAAAGAAGGAATACCCGATTAATACGCAAATGGCACTATTTCGTAAAATTGTTTATTGAAAGGATATACATAGAGATCCCTTTATATATAATTAATAGTATGAGAATCAATGTCAAAGTTTTTCTTGAATCAAATAAGAACACTTTTGTGAAATACAGTCCTAATGATGAACCAAATCAAAAAAAAATGCGTTTTATTTCGACTCTAAAAGAATCACTTTCTATTTCTAATAGTAGTAATAATAATGAATATTCTTTTTGCGATCTCGCCTCTTTGTCACAGGCATACGTATTTTACAAATTATCACAAACTCAAATTATTAACAAGTATCACTGGAAATCTGTACTTCAATATCAGGGAACACTTCTTTTTCTTAAGGATCAAATAAAAGATTCCTTTAGAAGACAAGGAATATCTCATTCGAAATCAGGGCATAAGAAAATCCACAATATGAGAATAAATGAATGGAAAAATTGGTTAAGGGGACGTTATCACTATCAGTACAATTTATCAAAACCTCAATGGTCTCGACTAGTAGCGCAAACGCAAAAATGGCGAAATAGAATCCAGAAGAGTTCTATGGTTCAAACTAAAAACTCTCAAAATCTGGATTTTTATAAACAGAAAAAAGACCAATTAATTCATTATGAGAACGAAAAAAACAAGAATTATGCGAAGGCTCCTGTACTAAATAAAAAATTGAAAAATTACAAATATGATCGTTTATCACATAAATATATTCATTATGAAGATAAGAAGGGTTCATATATTTCTAGATCACCATTACAAGTAAATGAGGGCAACGAGCTTCTCTTTAATTATAAAAACAAGAAATATTCTCTTGAATTATATGATCTGTCGGAGGATGTAGTTGGTACTGGTTCTCTAAAAAAAAGAGAAGACTACGATAGGCATAGAAATCGGGAGAGAAAATATTTTGATTGGAGAATTTTTGATTTTTCTCTTAAAACAAAAATGGAGGATATAGAGTTCTGGCTCGATCTGGATATTGAGGTCAACATTCTTAAAAATATGAAAAAACGTAATATTTATCCAAAAATTGATAAAGAAGATAAGAAAGATAAGAAAAAGACTTTTTCTCTCGCGATTGATAAACAACTTAACGCGGCCAATCGAACAAAAAACATTTTTGACTGGATGGGAATGAATGAAGAAAGAATAAAAATGGATCCGATATCTAAGACATCTACTCTGAAACTCTCGTTTTTACCCCCAGAATTTGTGTCACTTTATGATACATATAAGATTCAACCATGGAGCATACCAATCAATTCGCTTCTTTTCAATTTTGATGGAGATGAGAACGCTATTGAAAAAAAGGATTCTGAATTAGAAACTAAAAAGAAAGAAGAAAATAAAAAGTCAGTCCAGGGAAATATTGGCTCAGATGGCTCAAACCAACAAAAAGATTTGAAAGAAGATTCTAACAAAAATGACAAGCAACCTAAGAAGAAGAAAACATCAGAATTAGATCTTTTACTAAAAAAAAATTCTGTTTTTCAAGCAAAATTAGACGAACCTTCACCTTTGTATTCGAATAATGTACTATACGATAATATAAAAGTAATTTCTCTACTGGTTAGACTGCAAAATCCAACGGAAATTACTCTAATTTCGATCAAAAGAGAGGACCTGAGGGTAGAGCTAATCCCATTGACAAATACTCAACCTATTGCCGAGTTAGTAAAAAAGGGATATTTGTTTATTGAACCGGCTAAGTTATCAATAAAATGGGATGGGCAATCTATTATGTATCAAACAATAACGGTTTTACATGTACTTAAAAATAAGCAAAAAATGAAAAGTTATCAAAAAAGCCAAGAAAAAAGAAATGTTGATGTTGATAAGAAGGGTTTTTATAAACCCATTCCTCGACACAAAAAGTTGCTCGGGAATAGAGAAAAAAATCATAATGATTTACTTGTTATTGAAAATATTTTATCTCCTAGACGTCGTAGAGAGTTAAGAATTCGACTTTGTTTAAATTCAGGAGATGGAAATGTTGTGGATAGAGATCTAGCATTTTGTAAGGGTAACAAAGCAAGTACAAGTAACTGTCTTCAAGTTTTGGATAAAGGTAAAAGTTTTGATATAAATGCAAAGAAATTTATGAAGTTGAAATTATTTCTTTGGCCCAATTATCGATTAGAAGATTTAGCTTGTATGAATCGCTATTGGTTTGATACCAATAATGGTAGTTGTTTCAGTATGTCAAGAATCCGTATGTATCCACAATTGAGAATTACTTGATGGTCCATTTTTTATGAATCACATGCCATATCTTATATGGTATATGAAGGCAAGGAGATAGACAAAAGTGTTATGTTATATTAGATTCTGGTACATAAATAATACTGATTTAACGACATTATCCTATCCGAAATGAATTAAGAATCGGCAGGCTCTTCTTAATCTTAAGTCCAACTGCTTCTCTTTTTTGAGTGCAAAGTCGATCAGCCATACCCGTTTTTGTATTCATATCCGAAAAAAGGAAAAGTGGATTGAGTAATCGAATTTGATAAAAAAAGCAAGTATCTAAAAAAATTCAAATGAACTTTTGGTGTATAACAAACGCAAATGTATTATTATTAGTGATCGGTAAAACCCAGATTTGTCAATTTGTAAAAAAAAAGCGGGAGTGAGAAGAATTCTTTTTATGGTAAAAAATTCATTTATCTCAGTTATTTCTATTTCGCAAGAAGAAAAAAAGGGGTCTGTTGAATTTCAAATATTCAGTTTCACCAATAAGATAAGGAGACTTACTTCACATTTAGAATTGCACAGAAAAGATTATTTATCTCAGAGAGGTTTACGTCAAATTCTAGGAAAACGTCAACGGCTACTATCTTATTTGTCAAAGAAAAATAGAGTACGTTATAAAGAATTAATTAGTAAATTCGATATTCGGGAGATAAAAACCCACCCCAATTCATTTTGAAATTCGTTTGCAGCAATTCACGGAATAAGGAATCGGAGAAAAAATATATGACTGTACCAACTACAAGAAAAGATCTCATGATAGTCAATATGGGTCCTCAACACCCATCAATGCATGGTGTTCTTCGACTCATCGTTACTCTAGATGGTGAGGCTGTTATTGACTGTGAACCTGTATTGGGTTATTTACACAGAGGAATGGAAAAAATTGCAGAAAATCGAACAATTATACAATATCTGCCTTATGTAACACGTTGGGATTATTTAGCTACTATGTTTACAGAAGCAATAACAGTAAATGCACCAGAACAATTAGGAAATATTCAAGTACCTAAAAGAGCCAGCTATATTAGAGTCATTATGCTGGAACTGAGTCGCATAGCTTCTCATTTGTTATGGCTTGGCCCTTTTATGGCGGATATCGGTGCGCAGACTCCTTTTTTCTATATTTTCAGAGAGAGAGAACTTATATATGATCTATTCGAAGCTGCCACGGGTATGCGAATGATGCATAATTATTTCCGTATTGGGGGAGTAGCTGCTGATCTACCTCATGGATGGATAGATAAATGTTTAGATTTCTGTGATTATTTTGTAACAGGGGTTACTGAATATCAAAAACTTATTGCACGGAATCCTATTTTTTTGGAAAGAGTTGAAGGGGTGGGCTTTATTAGCGGAGAGGAAGCAATAAATTGGGGCTTATCCGGACCCATGCTACGAGCTTCCGGAATGCCATGGGATCTTCGTAAAGTTGATCATTATGAGTCTTATGACGAATTTGATTGGGAAGTGCAATGGCAAAAAGAAGGCGATTCTTTAGCGCGTTATTTAGTCCGAATCAGTGAAATGAAAGAATCTATCAAAATTATTCAACAAGCTCTGGAACAAATCCCGGGGGGTCCTTATGAAAATTTAGAAGTACGCCGCTTTGATAGTGCAAGGGATTTCGAATTGAATGATTTTGATTATCGATTTATTAGTAAAAAACCTTCGCCCACTTTTGAATTGTCAAAACAAGAACTTTATGTGAGAGTAGAAGCCCCTAAAGGGGAGTTGGGAATTTTTCTAATAGGGGATCAGAGTGTTTTTCCCTGGAGATGGAAAATTCGTCCACCAGGTTTTATCAATTTGCAAATTCTTCCTCAGCTAGTTAAAAGAATGAAATTGGCTGATATTATGACAATACTAGGTAGTATAGATATCATTATGGGAGAAGTTGACCGTTGAAATGATAATGGATACGACAAAAGTACAACAAGCTATCAATTCCTTTTCCAGATCGGAATCATTAAAAGAGTTTTACGGACTCATATGCTTGCTTGTTCCTATTTTTACTCCTTTATCGGGAATCGTCATAGGGGTGCTAGTAATTGTGTGGTTAGAACGACAAATATCTGCAGGAATACAACAACGTATTGGACCCGAGTATGCCGGTCCTTTCGGAATTCTTCAAGCTTTAGCAGATGGGACCAAACTCATTTTCAAAGAGGATCTTCTCCCCTCTAGAGGGGATATTCTTTTATTCAGTCTTGGGCCGTCTATCGCGGTCATATCAATCTTATTAAGTTATTCCGTAATTCCTTTTGGCTATCGCCTTGTTCTAGCCGATCTGAGTATAGGTGTTTTTTTATGGATTGCAATTTCAAGTATTGCTCCTATTGGACTTCTAATGTCAGGGTATGGATCAAATAATAAATATTCCTTTTTAGGTGGTCTACGAGCCGCTGCTCAATCAATTAGTTATGAAATACCATTAACTCCATGTGTATTATCAATCTCTCTACGTGCGATTCGTTAGGATATTCATCAGTCGGGGCGATGAACTAAATTAAATACAGATAGTTATATGAGTGAAACAAAACAGCTTAAAAATTGGCAGTAAAAAATTGAGTCTCATTCCCTAGGTACAAGAGTTAAGTGAAAGTAAAGATAAGCAGTAGAAACTAGAAACTGTTTCCCAAAGATTGGTGGATTAGTCATCAGGGTTTTGAAGCGGATACAAAAGATCAACCTATAGGGAGTTTTTACTTTTTACTATATCTTTGTATTACTATACTATGTACTATACTATGGGGGGGTTGGGCAAAAATGAGTGGACGGTTAGGAATACTAAGGTACACAAAAGATTAGTAATATAGAGTATCCCGAGGGACGGATATTTCCGTATAAAAGGAATCCTAATAGGGGCTTTAAGTTAGTAGAAACGATCAAGTAGTACTTCCCCATGATCCCGATCCAGAGTATGCTCCTATCCACTGATTCAAGAAATTCCTATCAGGAACGAAGTAATCCTTTATTTTCTTTTAGATTCTTTTTTTATTTTTTATGAGAAAGAAGAAGAGGAACGAAAGAAAAAAAACGGAACTCTTATTCTTTATTTCTTTATCCATATTAATAATTAATACACATATAACTCTTATCACAATTCATGAACTAATAATTAATATAACTAATAGAGTGTCTTTTTTTTTTTTTCGTAATGGAAAGGGGTATGAATACAAATAGTCATAAGTAGTTTATTTAAGGATGAAGTTTTTACTAAATAAAGTTGAAATTCTATTCTAAAGGATAAGATCAATTCATAAGCACTTTTTTATAGCAGACAGGATTGCATTGGTCTAATTTTGGACTTTACGATGTATCGTTACTCGACCTACTCTACAAACAACAAACATAGTGAGATACCATCAAAGAGGTCCTTATATTTATTTGTGGCCATCGAGGAGCCGTATGAAGTTGAAGTTTCATGTACGTTTTTGCAATAGCGACGGGAAGAGTGATGTTACCATCGACTAGAATTATCTAACAGTTCAAGTACAGTTGATATAGTTGAGGCGCAATCAAAATATGGTTTTTGGGGGTGGAATCTGTGGCGTCAACCTATAGGGTTTATGGTTTTTCTAATTTCTTCCCTAGCGGAATGTGAGAGATTACCTTTTGATTTACCGGAAGCAGAGGAAGAACTAGTTGCGGGTTATCAAACCGAATATTCGGGTATTAAATTTGCTTTATTTTACCTTGCTTCCTATCTAAACCTACTAGTTTCTTCATTATTTGTAACAGTTCTTTACTTGGGTGGTTGGAATTTTTCTATTCCGTACATACTCATTCCTGAGCTTTTCGGAAATAATGAAGTGTGTAGAGTCTTTGGAACGACAATAGGTATTTTTATTACATTAGCTAAAGCTTTTTTGTTCCTGTTCATTCCTATCACAACAAGATGGACTTTACCTAGGCTGAGAATGGACCAACTATTGAATCTTGGGTGGAAATTTCTTTTACCTATTTCTTTGGGGAATTTTTTATTAACAACTTCGTTCCAACTCCTTTCATTATAATGGAAAGGCATGGCATGGGATTTTTAGGATATGATAGTATAGCTTCATAACTTCTCTCAACCAATAGAAAGAAACATGAAATTTATTCAGAGATATTCACGATATGCTCCCTATGGTAACTGGGTTCATGAATTATGGTCAACAAACAGTACGAGCTACGAGGTATATTGGCCAAAGTTTTTTGATTACCCTATCTCATGCGAATCGTTTGCCGGTAACTATTCACTATCCTTATCAAAAATTCATCACATCGGAGCGTTTTCGTGGTCGAATACATTTTGAATTTGATAAATGTATTGCTTGTGAAGTATGTGTTCGTGTATGCCCTATAGATCTACCTGTTGTTGATTGGAAATTGGAAACGAATATTCGAAAGAAACGATTGCTTAATTACAGTATTGATTTTGGAATATGTATATTTTGTGGTAACTGCGTCGAGTATTGTCCAACAAACTGTTTATCAATGACTGAAGAATATGAGCTTTCTACTTATGATCGTCACGAATTAAATTATAATCAAATTGCTTTGGGTCGATTACCAATGTCAATAATTGGAGATTACACAATTCAAACAATTATGAATTCGATTCCAATAACAAAAAGCGTGGGTAATTCTGTTCATTCAATAACAATTACTTAATTAGATTAGTCAAATTTGGTTTTGATTGAACTTGAGGAAGCGAAGTTTGCTTAATCAATACCTAAACCTAAGAATCCTAAGATTGTTAAGAATCGGGGCTTGCTTTGTGTTAAAAATTCTAAAATATATGAGGCTTTCGAAATCTATAAATGAAATTGCATTTTTTCGTTTTTTCGTATAGAAAAAGCAGATGCAAGTAAAATGACTAAGTGTATCTACATCAACTAACACCCTATAAAAGGATTTCATTCAATTAGAAACTAGAAACGTATTAAAAAATAGGATAATGTCTTTTTTCTCGGTCGGGTCAATAAGGTCATGAAGGATTTTGGCTGAATTTCTCTCTTAATTTTACATATTTACATAAAATAAAAAATGGATTTACCTGCGCCAATACATGATTTTCTCTTAGTATTTTTAGGGTTGGGTCTTATAGTCGGTGGTCTAGGAGTAGTATTACTTACCAATCCTATTTATTCTGCCTTTTCGTTGGGATTGGTGCTTGTTTGTATATCCTTATTCCATATTCTTTCGAATTCCTATTTTCTAGCTGCGGCACAGCTACTTATTTACGTGGGAGCCATAAATGTCCTAATCGTTTTTGCTGTGATGTTCATGAATCGTTCAGAATATTCCAATGATGCCCCCCTTTGGACTGCGGGGGATGGGATCACTTCACTAGTTTGTACAAGTCTTTTTTTTTCACTAATTACTACTATTTCAGATACATCATGGTACGGAATTATTTGGACCACAAGATCAAACCAAATTCTAGAACAGGATTTGATAAATAATGGTCAACAAATTGGGATTCATTTATCAACGGATTTTTTTCTTCCATTTGAACTTATTTCTATAATTCTTTTAGTTGCCTTGATAGGCGCAATTGCTATAACTCGTCAGTAATAAATACTCATAAAAAAAAACTAAGGATTTCCTTTCTTTTCTTTTTTATTTTAATGCTTCTTTTAGCTTGTTCATGTATAAAATGGAAATGTTTTAGTTAGGTCTATTACCAATATTTTCATTACATACTTGGTATACTCTATCAGTTCAGTTACATTATTGTTCATATTGAAATGAATCAAGATTGAATTGGTGCGGGGTAGTTCAATGATGCTCGAGCATATACTTGTTTTGAGCGCCTATTTATTATCTATGGGTATCTATGGATTGATTACAAGTCGAAATATGATTAGAGCGCTTATGTGTCTTGAGCTTATACTGAATGCAGTGAATTTGAATTTCATAACATTTTCTGATTTTTTTGATAGTCGTCAATTAAAAGGAGACATTTTCTCGATTTTTGTTATAGGTATTGCAGCCGCTGAAGCGGCTATTGGATTAGCTATTGTTTCGTCAATTCATCGTAATAGAAAATCAACTCGTATCAATCAATCAAATTTGTTAAATAAATAGCAGTAATCGTAGGCATATAGATAAAGAAAAGAATAGACGCTATTTTTGAAAATCTAAGAAGGCGAAGTATCTTGGTCCTCTCTCATGAGCAGATACAGAAGTAGATTGATTACAAACTCATTCTAGTAAATGGAAATCGTTGATTCATCTGGTGTTTAAATGTATTTCATTTACTAATACTAAGTTATTTTACTAGAACTAGATCGAAAATTTATGATGTTCAAAAAATGGATAGATCCAATGTCACATTCAGTAAAGATTTATGATACATGCATAGGGTGTACCCAATGTGTACGAGCTTGCCCCACAGATGTATTAGAAATGATACCTTGGGACGGATGCAAAGCTAAACAAATTGCTTCTGCTCCAAGAACAGAAGACTGCGTGGGTTGTAAAAGGTGTGAATCCGCCTGTCCAACGGATTTCCTGAGTGTACGGGTTTATTTATGGCATGAGACAACTCGCAGCATGGGTCTAGCTTATTGATACCTTGCAAAAAATTCTACTTGCACTCTTTTTATTTTTCTTTACCGACAAAAACCCATACTCGAAAAATACATAATTAGATATATATAATATCGAGTATGGGTTTTTCTGTCCAAAGTGTATCTTGTCTTTACCACGAATTCTTTTCCTTGGTTAACAATAATTGTTGTTTTGCCGATATTCGCGGGCTCTCTCATTTTCTTTTTCCCTCATAGAGGAAATAAGGTAATTAGGTGGTATACTATTTGTATTTGTCTATTAGAACTCCTTCTAACCACCTATGCATTCTGTTATCATTTTCAATTGGACGATCCATTAATCCAATTGGAAGAGGATTATAAATGGATAAATATTTTTGATTTTCACTGGAGACTCGGAATCGATGGACTTTCCATAGGACCCATTTTACTGACGGGATTTATTACCACTCTAGCTACTTTAGCGGCTTGGCCGGTTACTCGAGATTCACGATTGTTCCATTTCCTAATGTTAGCAATGTATAGCGGTCAAATAGGATCATTTTCCTCTCGAGATCTTTTACTTTTTTTCATTATGTGGGAGTTGGAATTAATTCCTGTCTACCTACTTCTTTCTATGTGGGGCGGGAAGAAACGTTTGTACTCAGCTACAAAGTTTATTTTGTATACTGCGGGGGGTTCTATTTTTCTCTTAATCGGAGTTCTGGGTATGAGTTTATATGCTTCTAATGAACCGACATTACAGTTTGAAACATTAGCTAATCAATCATATCCTGTAGTATTGGAAATACTATTATATCTTGGATTTTTTATTGCTTATGCTGTAAAACTTCCAATCATACCCCTACATACATGGTTACCGGATACCCACGGAGAAGCACATTATAGTACATGTATGCTTTTAGCCGGAATCTTATTAAAAATGGGAGCATATGGATTAGTTCGTATCAATATGGAATTATTACCCCACGCTCATTCTCTATTTTCTCCCGGGTTGATGATAATAGGGACAATTCAAATAATCTATGCAGCTTCAACATCTCCTGGTCAACATAATTTAAAAAAGAGAATTGCTTATTCTTCCGTATCTCATATGGGTTTCACAATTATAGGAATTAGTTCCATAACAGATGCGGGACTCAATGGGGCTATTTTACAAATGATCTCTCATGGATTTATTGGCGCTGCGCTTTTTTTCTTGGCAGGAACGAGTTATGATAGAATACGTCTTGTTTCTCTCGACAAAATGGGAGGAATAGCTATCCCAATGCCAAAAATATTTACATTATTTAGTAGTTTCTCAATGGCTTCTCTTGCATTGCCAGGAATGAGCGGTTTTTTTGCGGAATTGGTAGTATTTTTTGGAATAATAACTAGCCAAAAATATTTTTTCATGTCAAAAATACCCATTACATTTCTAACGGCAATTGGAATGATATTAACTCCTATCTATTCATTATCTATGTTACGTCAGATTTTCTATGGATACAAACAATTTCATGCCCCAAACTCTCATTTTTTTGATTCCGGACCGCGAGAACTTTTTGTTTCGATTTGTATACTTTTACCAATAATTGGTATTGGTATTTATCCAGATTTCGTTTTTTCCCTATCAGTTGACAAGGTAGAAATTATTTTATCTAATTATTTTTTTTTATAGATACTTTGTTTTTATCAAAAAAATAAAAAGAATAATATAATAAGATATCTATCAAGTAAAAAAAACTTGATTGAATTAGATACGTTTGGAGTTTTTGTTTGAGAACCGTAAAAAACTTTATGGTTCTCAAACAAAAACTCTTACAAACTTTTGTTATATACGCTATCCCCCTGTCCCTGTATTCGATTTCTAAGGATCCTTCTTCAATTAGAAATTAATGTGAATGAACCATAACTATGTAGTCCTATTCCTAATAGATTTATCCCGAAATAGCATATCCAAATTATAAGAAATCCCGTAGAAGCCACAATTGCAGAGTTTATGCCTTGCAAATTCTTATTTGTTCGAGTATGTAAATAAATCCCAAATATAGCCCAAGTAATAAATGCCCAAGTTTCCTTGGGATCCCAATTCCAATATGACCCCCACGCTTCATTAGCCCACACTGCTCCGGAAAGGATACCGATGGTTAAAAAGAGAAAACCTAGACTAATGATACGACAACCCCAAAAATCCAATTGATGAATGAATTGATACCTATGATAATTTCTAAACGAAATAAAAAAAGGATTTCGCACAACATTGCTTATTTCATTCATGTATTTTGTCTCGCCAGAATAAAATGGCCCCGTTAATAAATAATGAATTTTACCAAGAATCTCTAGGTTTTTTCGAAATGTAATTACTAGAAGGGCCATTGATAATAAAGATCCGCATAGAAGAGCTGCGTAGCTCAATACCATCATACTTACGTGCATCATTAACCACTGAGATTGGAGAGCGGGTACTAATTTTGTGGATTGATGAATTTCAGTTAAAAGACCTGAAGTAGCAAACCCTTGGGTAAAAATAGCACTTGGCGTGGTTATTGTACTTAAATGATTTTTATGGTTCCTAAAATAGGGAACTAAATGAATCATGGAAAAACTCCACGAAAGGAACATTAATGATTCATATAAATCACTTAAGGGGAAATGACCTGAATAAATCCACCGAATCACTAAAAATCCTGTTATACACAAAAAAGAAGCTTTCATCCCTTTTTCTGACGAATCATATAGTCCAACAATTTCGTGGACTAATAAGGTCATCAAATAAATAGTAGTTACAATTGAAACAATCGAAAAAGAGACGTGAGTTAATATATGTTCTAAAGTCAAAAATATCATAAAAATCCTAAAAGTAAATAGGGAATTCAAGAATTCAATTCATTATAGAATAGGATCTATTTTAGTTCTTTTTGAAGATGCCGCCACTCGGACTCGAACCGAGATGCTCTAGCACTGCTTCCTAAGAGCAGCGTGTCTACCAATTTCACCATAGCGGCGTGCTCGAAATCATAATAGCCCATCTATATTCAATATTCAATCGTTGAGATGGCAGGATTGAATTAGTATCCCTTAGCTTTAGAAAAAAAATGAATAAAGACTTACTATAATAATAAAAAAATAATAACTATTTGAACATATTCAATAAAAGAAAAAAGAATCTTTAGTTGTGAAATAGTGTAAGTTTTCATAATCCAATGCTTTTTTTATCTAGTTAAAAGGGAAGCTCTTCGAGAATTTACCCGTCTTAACTAGATCGTGACCCAATTCTTATTTTTTGAGAATTTTTTCTCTATCTTTATGCGAGATATATTCTATATTAAAATGAAAAATGAAAACCTTCCTAAAACTCAAAAAAGTCTTCTTTTTTGAGTTTTAGGAAGGTTTTCATTTGAAAAAGTGAATAGATGGGAAAGATTCTAATCCCTATCCCACAAAAACTTACAAAAAAAAAAAAAACGAAAGAGAAAAATGTTATACTTATACCTTGAACTCAATTTTACTTAAGTATTAAGTAAAAATAATCATTTATTTTGGTTATTGCAATATTCGGTAAATAGATTATAGAATATATATATATATTTTTTATGTATATAATTAATATAAAAAATATATACAGAATCCTGAGTAGCCATTTACCCCAATAAATAAAGAAAGATAATATAAATTGATGGGAATACTTCCTATTATTTTACTAATTTACTAAATGAAATTAGCAAATTGAGCGATTCGTCGGCATTCAATTTAGAATAGTTCAATGCTTTACTACATTACTTTTTTCGATTAGTCGCACAAAAAAAAAAAATTGAAAATTCCCGGAAAAAAGATATCTTGCAAAAGCAAATTCTTTTACTGTCGCCCAGCACCTTTTTGAATTTACAAATATTTTGACGAATATGTTTTTTTGGAACCATCATTAAAAATGAAAACAGAAAAAAATAAAGAGGTTATTTACTATATTATAGTTAACTGGGTAAGACTTCTATTGATCAAAATAGAGATTTTTTACTGTATTAGATAAAATATCCGTACATACAAGATCAAAAGTAAAGAATCATTTTTCTCATTTTTCTTTGTTACTATTTAATATATCTTATCTTCTCTTCGCATTAAGATTTATTTCGACGATCCCCATTTCTTGCTGCTATAGATATAGCAATTTAATTGCTTATTCTTATTAATTTAATAATAAAAGGGATTTGATTGAGTATCTCCAGATAGTTTCGTCGTGTTATATTAAATTAACAAAAAATAGATCAAAAAGTTTCATGAAACCTACCTGCTTGAAAAATAAAAAACGCTATTGTAAAAATTGTCAAAATTTCCATTTTCAAATTAGAACGAGTCAATGAGTTAGTTGTTATATTAATTGGTTGAGTGATACTTGACTTGATAATAAATAATATTTTTCATAATTTATTTGTTTTCTTTTTTTTTTCAGTTATATGCGATTTGATTTCTATTTAATTTAAATCGTCATTTTCTTTATTCAATTCTTTTTTGCTTTTTCCCCAAGAGATAAGAACTGGTGAATCGGAAATAATTAAAAAATAAAAAAAAAAAAAATACAAAAAGTTTTCTTTTTTTATGGAACATACATATCAATATGCATGGATCATACCTTTTGTTCCACTCCCAGTTCCTATTGCTATAGGAGTGGGACTTCTCCTTTTTCCGACCGCGACAAAAAGCCTTCGCCGTATGTGGGTTTTTCCTAGTGTTTTATTACTCAGTATCATTATGATTTTTTCAGCGGATCTGGCTATTTATCAAATAAACGTCAGTATTGCTCATCAATATGTATGGTCCTGGACTATCCATAATGATTTTTCCTTAGAATTTGGCTATTTGATAGATCCGCTTACTTCCATTATGTTATTATTAATTACTACTGTTGGGATAATGGTTCTTATTTATAGTGACAATTATATGTCTCATGATCAAGGATATTTGAGATTTTTTGCTTATATGAGTTTGTCTAATGCTTCTATGTTGGGATTAGTAACTAGTTCTAATTTTATACAAATTTATTTTTTTTGGGAATTGGTTGGAATGTGTTCCTTTCTATTAATAGGTTTTTGGTTCACACGACCTATTGCGGCAAGTGCTTGTCAAAAAGCCTTTGTAACTAATCGCGTAGGGGACTTTGGTTTATTATTAGGAATCTTGGGTTTTTATTTTATAACGGGTAGTTTCGACTTTCGAAATTTGTTCGAAATAACCAAAAATTTGATTGATAATGATGGGTTCAATTCTTTATTTCTTACTTTCTTTGCCTCCCTATTATTCGTTGGTGCAGTTGCTAAATCGGCACAATTTCCCCTTCATGTATGGTTACCTGATGCCATGGAAGGGCCTACTCCTATATCAGCTCTTATCCATGCTGCTACTATGGTAGCAGCAGGAATTTTTCTTGTAGCTCGACTTATTCCTCTTTTTATATCTATACCCTACGTAATGAATTTTATTTCTTTAATAGGTATGATAACATTACTATTAGGGGCTACTTTGGCTCTTGCTCAAAGAGACATTAAGAGAAGTTTAGCCTATTCTACAATATCTCAATTGGGTTATACTATGTTAGCTTTAGGTATGGGATCTTATCGAGTGGCTTTATTTCATTTGATCACCCATGCCTATTCGAAAGCATTATTATTTTTAGGTTCTGGATCCATTATTCATTCAATGGAAACCTGTATTGGATATTCGCCAGAAAAAATCCAGAATATGGCTCTTATGGGGGGTTTAACAAAATATTTACCAATTACAAAAACTTCCTTTTTGTTAGGTACACTTTCTCTTTGTGGTATTCCACCTCTTGCTTGTTTTTGGTCCAAAGACGAGATTCTTTATGATAGCTGGGGATATTCGCCTCTTTTTGCGATAATAGCTTCTTTCACGGCGGGTTTAACTGCATTTTATATGTTTCGAATGTATTTACTGACTTTTGAGGGGCATTTAAACGTTTATTTTCAAAATTTTAACGGCAAAAAAAATAGCTCGTTCTACTCACTATCTATATGGGGTAAAGATGGATTGAAATTGATAAAAGCAAATTTGCTTTTATCAACAATAAATAATATTGAAAGCGTTTCCCTTTTTTCAAAAAAAGGGTATCCAATTCATGGGAATGCAAGAAATGTGATGCGACCTCTTTTTACTATTACTCTTTTTTCCAATAAAAAAAATTCAATCTATCCCCAGGAATCGGACAATACAATGCTATTTCCACTTATTGTATTGGTTTTATTTACTTGTTTCATCGGATCCATAGGACTTCCTTTTGATCAAAAGGAAGTCTATTTTGATATATTATCAAAATGGTTAGCTCCGACGATAACTTTTTTACAGTCAAATTCAAACAATTCTATGGATTCGTATGAATTTGTCACAAATGCATTTTTTTCAGTAAGTATAGCCTTTTTTGGAATATTTATAGCGTCTCTTTTATATAGGCCTGTTTATTCATCTTTTCATAATTTTGGCTTAATGAATTTATTTATGAAAACGGGGCCTAAAAGACTCTTCTGGGACCAAAAAATCAATATTCTCTATAATTGGTCATATAATTGTGCTTATATTGAAGCTTTTTATAAAACTATCTTTATTAGTGGCATAAGAAGGTTAGCAGAACAAATGTCTTTTTTTGATAGAGGGGTAATTGATGGAATTACGAACGGGGTTGGTGTTATAAGTTTCTTTGTAGGAGAGGGGATAAAATATATGGGGGGCGGTCGAATTTCTTCTTATCTTTTCTTTTATTTATTTTATTTATCCATTTTTCTTTTTTTAGTAATTTACTACTTACTATAGCTATAGTGACGTTTTCTTTTACTTTATTTTTCGATGAGAACAGAAAGAAAAAGAATAAGCCTACTCCGCGGAGCAATGCCAACATAAGCCAAGTCCCAACCCGAGTATGAAACATTGTCGCCAAAAGGAGGCAATATTTTGATTGACATCCTCTGATTCCGTAGAACAAGAGATAGCCATTCCTAATATAATCAGACAAATCTCAGTTTTACTAAAAGGTAATCTCTGTCTCTCTGTCTTCGTTGTCGTTGAGCTCGCATGGATCCTTTAATTAAATCGCGATCAAAATCTGGTTCTTCTAGATAGGAAAGCAAAGCAATTTCTTCCGGTTCCTCCTCCTCCTTCTTATCTTCCTTATCCTTAATAGTATTCTTAGGATTTTCAATAGTCCGAGCATTCTCGGCAGTTTTATCTGTCTTATCTTCGTCAGTAGTAGTCTTAATATTCTCGGCAGTCTTATCTGTCTTATCTTCGTCAGTAGTAGTCTTAGGATTTTCGATAGTCCGAGCATTCTCGGCAGTTTTATCTGTCTTATCTTCGTCAGTAGTAGTCTTAGTATTTTTTTCGATAGTCCTAGCATTCGCACCAGTCTCCGTCTCTTTCTCAGTCTCGTTCTCAGTCTCGTTCTCAGTCTCTTTCTCAGTATAAATGACTACGCGTCTTACTTCTGGTGAACAAATATCATAAGCCTGATTTTCCTCTTCTTCATTGTCTTTTGGCTCGTTTTCCAAATCCCCCCAATCCACGTTCAATTTGTATGACCATCGAGGAACCTTTTTTTCGATTTCAAAGTTTTCGATTGCAATTTCAAGGTTTTCAATTTCATCATTTTCGATTTCATCATTTTCGTTTAAATTCAAAGCCGTATTAGGCCTTGGTTCCCCTGCAAATTCACTTCGAATTTCTCGATCTTCATCTTCAAATGCACTTTGATATTCTTTATCTTCGTCTTCAAATGCACTTAATGCACTTTGATATTGATATTCTTTTTGTTGTTGATCTTCACTTTTTTTGTTTTCTTGATCTTCTTTCCTTTTGTCTTCTTGATCTTCAAATTCTCGGAAATCATTAGGAAGGATATCTTGAAGCTTAAGCTTATTCCACATGCTTGTTAGGGAATCTTCTATCGGGTTGTTTAAAGGATTGTTGATGCTTGAGTCCAAATCGAAATTTCTAATTGTTCCACGGTGGGGTCCGCTCAAAAAAGGATCATACACTTTTGGTAAGCAGTTTTGCTCAGTCCCATCATTGTACAATCTAGTCCTTTTTTCAAGTACATCATCAAGAGAACCCTTGTCTAGAGCTTCAATTCGCTTGATAAATTCGTTGCTTAGGCTCTTTCTTTTTTGTTCGTTGGTAGAAACCCAACGATTATATAGTTCTTCCGAGGATCTTGTTTCTGTCGTGTCTAAAAACCACCTTTTTTGTATCATTTCAAAAAAAGTTGACAAACTGGGTGGATATGTAAAAGAGATTCTTTGTTTTCCGTCACTTAGGCATGTAGCAAAAAAATATTGTGCCATTTCGTTTTCGTTTCTTACAGCATTTGCAGGTTGATTGGTTGTTATATATCGCAATGGACGATTCCATCGTTTATAATCGAAAAGAAGAGTCACAATAGGTTTTTCAAATTTCTCCTTTGTTTTTTCCTCTTCATCCACTTGGATCTCTTCGGAATCGGAAGTGGTTTCTATTTCTACATCTGTTTCTTCCTCACTTTCCCCCATTTCTTTTTTTTTTTTTGAGTTTTCCTTCAGTTTCTTAGTGAAAATAGGCGAGGGTATTCCGCCTAAATTGTAGGCACAGGTGATAAATAAGAGAATACTCAAAATTCGACCCATAGAAGTTCTCAAGTCTGCCACAAGGTACTTATTTGATCTAGCGTGCCTTCTACCTATACGCGGCATTGCTATGATAGAAGGATTTTGCCGTATCCAGAATACTACCCATCCAACCCATT